ATCCTTTTTGGAGTTTCGATGGAAGAATTCTTATAACAACGCAAGACCGTTAACTCCATTTGTTAGAACAGCTTCCATTGAGTCTCTGCACCTATCCCTTTTTTATTCTTCCTTTTGGAAAGAAGGAGTTGGCTCAGGATTGCCCATTTTTTTTAATTCCAGGGTTTCTCTGAATTTGAAAGTTCTCACTTAGTAGGTTTCCATACTAAGGCTCAAACCAATTAAGTCCGTAGCGTCTACCGATTTCGCCATATCCCCCCTTTTATGCTTAAGATCTCAGTATGACCTACTTTCCCTTTTTTATCCTTTCGTTTGGAACTGTTGAATTCATTATTATATAAAAATTCATATACCGACAGGCATTTCATCCTATTTGATTTTGCCTATTTTCTTTCATTTCTAGGGGGCGCTCATATTTGATATGGGCCAATCAGAAATAATTCTATCGTTTTTTTATCTTCAATTCAATATAGACGTATATCTATCACTATATATATGAACCTTTCTTTTCATTTTCCCATGAAAGTTGGAATACTCAAAGGATCGGGTCTTTGTCTTAGTTTCCAAATTAAAGCATAGGAATGTCTTATTCTGATCTGAATTGCATCTTTTCTATATTTTTATTATTTTTTTTCTTTATTTATGGCCTATTCCATTTTTTTTATGCTTTTCTTAAGGTAGACCTCTATAATATATCTAAAAGATAGAAAAAGATAAAAAAAAAATAAAAAATCTTTAACTTAATCTATTGTTATAGCTAGAACTCCAAATTGAAATTGAATAGAAAAAATTCTATTTCTTAATATTATATTAAAATATTATAAGAATATATTCCAATTTTTATAAAGATTTTTTTTATAAAGAAATGTATATTAAAAAGATTAGAAAAACGAATCAAAATCGAATCGAATATCTAATATAATTCGATCTAAAATTAGAATCGAATTACAAATTTTTTTGAAAAAAAAGGATAAATGTATGATTTTAATTGTTAGAATTGGAATGGAATCAATATAAATTATCGATCGGTATAGTAATCTTTATCTTATTTATATACTCTAGTTAATTACTTACTCTATTTAACTCTATTTAATTTACTGTAATATCGATTTGAAATCGATTTATATTCGATATTTTTGATGATTTATGGATAGTTAATAGCTAAGATATAATTGATGGAATTATTATGCATGTAAAGTTTATTTTATGTGAGCCCGCTTAGCTCAGAGGTTAGAGCATCGCATTTGTAATGCGATGGTCATCGGTTCGACTCCGATAGCCGGCTTTTCTCTATTTGTTCTATTTGTTTATATGATTGAGAATGTTTCTTTGAAATTAAAGAATAAAGACACCTTTCCTTTTTCAAAAGGTCGACGATTTTTTATGTCATAGAAACTTCCAACTACAAAAAAACGTCAATGAAAAAGTGAAATCTCGGCAGAACAAATCAATTCCGGAAAGGATCTTTTTCTTATTTTTATATGTTGGTATATTTTGTATACTATATATTATTCTATTTTCTATTCTTTTTTCTATTCTTAATTTTCGATTTTTTTATTATCTAATTTTTAGAAAAGAAATAGAATTCTTTTTTTTTTTATTTAATGAAATAAAATATATATAGAAATTGTAAATAAAAAATTTTGAATCCATCTTTTCTATTTATATATTTCTTTAGATTCTATAGAATCTAAAGAAATAAAAAGAAATATACAACAAAAATTCAAAATGAAATATTCACTAAACATAAGAATAAATATATACAAACAATAATTTATACATATACAATAATTCAATTAATAATTAATTACTATATTAATAATTACTATATTAAATACAATTCCAATAATTATAAAAATGTAAATACTAAACTAAAATATGAAAATGAAATTCATAAATGAACTTTCATTTCAAACAAAAAAATAATGAATATTAATACAAAAACAAGGAGGAACTTCGGATACGTACATCTTTCATCTCACTATTCCTTCTAGTGCCATTATTCGTTCGAGTACAATTAATAGAATACTTCAGGGGATTTCGCTTCATTTAAAATTTAGTTCAGTTTTAATTTCGTTAAAAAAAATGAAATATCAATAACAATAAATAAGGAGTCTTTATGTCGCGTTACCGAGGGCCTCGTTTCAAAAAAATACGACGTCTGGGGGTTTTACCAGGACTAACTAATAAAAAGCCTAGAGATCTTAGAAACCCATCACGTTCCGGGAAAAGATCTCAATATCGTATTCGTCTAGAAGAAAAACAAAAATTACGTTTTCATTATGGTATTACAGAACGACAATTACTTAAATACTTTCGTATCGCTAGAAAAGCCAAAGGGTCAACAGGTCAGGTTTTACTCCAATTACTTGAAATGCGTTTGGACAACATCCTTTTTCGGTTGGGTATGGCTCCGACTATTCCTGGAGCCCGCCAATTAGTTAATCATAGACATATTTTAGTTAATGGTCGTATGGTAGATATACCAAGTTATCGTTGCAAACCCAATGATACTGTTATGGCGAGGGATAAGCAAAAATCCAAAGCTCTTGTTCAAAATTATCTAGATTCATCCCACAGCGAGGAATTGCCAAAACATTTGACTCTTCACCCATTCCCATATAAAGGAGTAGTCAATCAAATAATAGATAATAAGTGGGTCGGTTTGAAAATAAATGAATTGCTAGTCGTAGAATATTATTCCCGTCAGACTTAAGCCTACCTTAAAGAAAAAGGTTTAGAAAAGGTTTCGGAAAAATTAGCCCCCTTTCGCCAAACTAAATTGATTTAAGATTAAGGTAAGGGGTTTGATCCGGATTTTTCCCATTCATGTATCATAGATCGACAGAGATCTTTTTATTTCTTGTCGACCTTATTCCATAATTTTACATATCACAGCAATTAAATTCGAAATCGAAAATCTATATATATCTAGAATCTATCTATCTATATCAATCATCAATATATATAGAAAGAAGGATCTACCTCTGGGTTGATTTGTTATGGTCAGCGATGTTGGTGAGTTGGGTGAAGGTACGGAAAGAGAGGGATTCGAACCCTCGGTAAACAAAAGTCTACATAGCAGTTCCAATGCTACGCCTTGAACCACTCGGCCACCTCTCCTACACAACAATTATGACCCAGTAACAGAATGAATAGCGAGTTATTCATATTTTTGTTTGGATTGGCTAGGTAAGGTCCAACCACCCAATTCTAACTAAAAAAATATACAATTTTTGATAAAGATCTTTACTTCAATTCCAAATTCAAGGCTTGGTAATTCAAATAAAAAAGTTTTTTCTTGTGAAAGGCTAAAGTAAAAGATAGATTGTTAATATTTGCGAAGGTGATGTTCCCGCCCTTTTCTGATATGATATTTATACGGGATTAAATCAATGAATTGGAAGGAATCAACGGATTGGTGGGTTTATGTTTTTTAGACTATGATTAATGGATACCTTTCGATGACGATTCCATAAAAATTATAAAATTCCTTTAAATTCAAGTTTTCGCCAAAAAATCGATTAGTTCATAGATCTCTTACAAATGACTCATCCTGGGGCTATTTGATTGTATAGTGTCTACTGACTATGCGCATAACACAAACAAAATAGACGGTTATTCTATTTATATCATAGAATAAATAATTATTCGATTCTTTTTCCCTCCCTCTTTGGATCAAAATTCAATCAATTTCGCCCGAATCTAGAAGAAAAATTCTTTGATTCTTCAGCTTCGATTAAATAAGACTAGTTCGCCCATTGGTATACTACATTTGGATTGGATGAATTCGAATCGTATTCAAATCTTTTTTTTGATTCCTGCAAAACAAAAAGGAGCAATTTGAGTCTTTGAATATGAGTAGTAGTAGAGGGCTCGTATCTTTACATTTTTTTATATAAATATTGTATTGAATTTCTTTTTTTTTTTTATGAATCTTTTTTATGCTATTTCGTATTGTACAATTCCTTTCTTTGTAGGATCATTTTCCCCCTAGGGAGAATGAAAAGAATTTTAGAATGGATTGGTTACCTATGCCTAGATCACGGATAAATGGAAATTTTATTGATAAGACCTTTTCAGTTGTGGCCAATATTTTATTACGAATAATTCCAACAACTTCAGGCGAAAAGGAGGCATTTACCTATTACAGAGATGGTGTGATTTGATTCTTTTTTTTCCCCAGTCTTATAAGAAAAGAAAGACAAAAAATTCGGGATAGAAAGAAAAAATATTATTATTTTGATATATTATTGAAAAAATCTACGCTTATTGAAGGTGAAGTTTAGAAAGAGAACAATTCCTTCTGTCGTGTATCCCCGATTAATGCAGCCTCATATGCTTCCATTTTAGTATTGAGCGAAAGGTTACACCTATCGGTTCTGTATTACAGGTCAATCCCACTCTACTAGTCCTAATAGGCAGCATAGGGGAAAAGCACTACACCTAGAAATCAACAAGACGAAAGCTTTGTTAAAAATGACTGACCTCCCTTCCTTATCTGGATTGGGACTTAAAAGAATGGTTGGGACAACAAATATCCATCTCGTTCGTACCTTGGATACCCATATAACCATCAAAGACTGTTGAAGTGACTAATTCCTGTAAATTAGGGGGCGTTGAGGACAAAGAAATTGTTGGAGTTACCATTTCTATCTAGTACCAACACGTTTGATGTTAACAAAAGCTCCCGCGCAGGAAGGTTGGCTAGAAATTTCGTGCAAAAACACTAGCCCCGCTCAATTCATAATGAGAATAATCGATACATGGAATCAAAAACGGTTGAATATTCTCATTATGCATATAAAGGAGGAGCCGTATGAGATGAAAATCTCACGTACGGTTCTGGAACGGAGATTCTTTTAATCGAATGACGACCGTAACGGATGTCAGCTCAATCCGAAGGAAATTATGCAGAAGCTTTACAGAATTATTATGAAGCTATGCGACTAGAAATTGATCCCTACGATCGAAGTTATATACTCTATAACATAGGCCTT